GATATAGTGTGTAATAGACACTCATAGGTATAATACTCATAGGTATAATACTCATAGGTATAATACTCATAGGTATAATACTCATAGGTATAATACTCATAGGTATAATACTCATAGGTATAATACTCATAGGTATAATACTCATAGGTATAATACTCATAGGTATAATACTCATAGGTATAATAACTCATAGGTATAATACTCATAGGTATAATACTCATAGGTATAAATACTTGTAAGGTATAATAACTCATAGGTATAATACTCATAGGTATAATACTCATAGGTATAAATACTTGTAAGGTATAATAACTCATAGGTATAATACTCATAGGTATAATACTCATAGGTATAATAACTCATAGGTATAATACTCATAGGTATAATACTCATAGGTATAAATACTTGTAAGGTATAATAACTCATAGGTATAATACTCATAGGTATAATACTCATAGGTATAAATACTTGTAAGGTATAATAACTCATAGGTATAATACTCATAGGTATAATACTCATAGGTATAAATACTTGTAAGGTATAATAACTCATAGGTATAATACTCATAGGTATAATACTCATAGGTATAAATACTTGTAAGGTATAATAACTCATAGGTATAATACTCATAGGTATAATACTCATAGGTATAAATACTTGTAAGGTATAATAACTCATAGGTATAATACTCATAGGTATAATACTCATAGGTATAAATACTTGTAAGGTATAATAACTCATAGGTATAATACTCATAGGTATAATACTCATAGGTATAAATACTTGTAAGGTATAATAACTCATAGGTATAATACTCATAGGTATAATACTCATAGGTATAAATACTTGTAAGGTATAATAACTCATAGGTATAATACTCATAGGTATAATACTCATAGGTATAAATACTTGTAAGGTATAATAACTCATAGGTATAATACTCATAGGTATAATACTCATAGGTATAAATACTTGTAAGGTATAATAACTCATAGGTATAATACTCATAGGTATAATACTCATAGGTATAAATACTTGTAAGGTATAATAACTCATAGGTATAATACTCATAGGTATAATACTCATAGGTATAAATACTTGTAAGGTATAATAACTCATAGGTATAATACTCATAGGTATAATACTCATAGGTATAAATACTTGTAAGGTATAATAACTCATAGGTATAATACTCATAGGTATAATACTCATAGGTATAAATACTTGTAAGCAAAAAACCGTGGAATGGCGACAGGGGTTCCTGGGGGCTCCATAAGCTAAACTCCTATAAACCTTGGTCTCGGGGGGGGTTTCAAGGCAATCTATAGGAAAACAAGCTGTGGGGGGGGAAAGGGGGGGGTTGTCGCAAAAAACCGTGGAATGGCGACGGGGGTTCCCGGGGGGCTCCATAAGCTAAACTCCTATAAACCTTGGTCTCGGGGGGGGTTTCAAGGCAATCTACAGGAAAACAAGCTGTGGGGGGGGAAAGGGGGGGGTTGTCGCAAAAAAAACCGCAAAAATTTTTACGGTTGAAAAGGGGGGAATTAGCAGAGAATATGACATTCATATGTCATTCTAGCATTCACTAAAATGCATCATACAAGAGACAATGTAAAATTATGGTACCTGGACTATATGTCCCTAACCTTGACCGTAAGCCGTGTCCCCACTGTGAGTAGCTGATGAAAGGCCCCCCAAAAAAAAATACCAGTAGTCTTAGCTGTCATTAAGTGGCCTGAGCTTGTACCCAGGTATTTAACGCATAGAAGGGATACCTTTTAAAAAGCATTTTGGGCGTCTCTTCGCTGTGTGTCCATAGATTCGGTTCCGTCAGATACCTCCTGAGTGTCCAGAGCTGTAACTCTACAATTGAGGTCCCTTAGAAGATTGGAGGCACCCTAGGACCGATTCCATGGCTGGTTGACGGGGGTACGATAGGGCTTATGGATTTTGCGTCGAGTTGAGTATGAAGAGTATTGGACTGGCAGATTCATGGTTGAATCATTGTATTTGCAATTAATATTTATGTGTACTAATTGACAGTCCCTAGTAGGGTATTATGAAGTATTATTATAATAATCTGCTAGATTTTAAGCAAGGGAAGGTCTTACCTTGATGATATGAATGAAACATTCAATAAAGGGGTAAATGTGGGATGTAACTCTTAAGTAGTAAAATTTTTAAAATTATTAAGTTCAAGGTATACAGGAATAAAGGTTTTCTGTCAATGGGGATCAACCGGTTGGACTCACTTAGGAATTATGATCTGCGTATTCGTTAACAAGGGAAGGTACAATCAAGTAGTCATGATATGGGCGGGTACCATACATATAATGGGGATTTAAATTTTTGGTCAGGTAAATAAAATGTAAGTTGGACATAAGTAAGGGTTATGATAAGCTTGGGGTAAATAAATTAATGTACTATATACATAGTATGTTATTAATCATACATTAATTGTCTATAATCATTCATATTCTTATATGATCTTATATTATGTACGTCTTAATATGTATAAATGTAAATGTATGATTATTATACATATACTGTTCTTTAACATACATTTATGTTATGGAGAAATATATGTTCGTCTTAATATGGGGCATATAAATTTATGCTCGATATACATAGCGACGGGGGCAGTTGTTTTAAATTTTAAGAAGCTTGTTTTCAAGGAGGCCTAATGATGGGACAAGGAGGACAAAGATAAGAAAATAGAGTCCGGAGGCGATCTGACCGATGGTGATAAAGGGGTCTTCTACGGGTTGACCTCCGATCCACGTGAGGATGGCTGTATTAGCGATTAGGGCTCAAAAGAGTGATTTTGCGATGGGGCGGAACATGAGAGAGCGTAGCTTGGAGGTGTGGATAATAGGCATGAGGAATAGGACTAAAATAGAGAGTAGGAGAGCCAGGACCCCCCCCAACTTATTGGGAATTGAGCGTAAGATGGCGTAGGCAAATAGAAAATATCATTCAGGCTTAATGTGGGGAGGTGTAACGAGGGGGTTGGCTGGTGTGAAGTTGTCTGGATCTCCCAGGAGGTTGGGGGCGAAGGTAGAGAGGGCTGCAAGGGCCCCTAGTATAACAGCGAAGCCTAGCAGGTCTTTGTAGGAGAAGTAAGGGTGGAAGGTAATTTTGTCGAGATTAGAATTAAGTCCGGTAGGGTTGGATGACCCTGTTTGGTGAAGGAACAGGAGATGAATTATGCTTGCGGCTGCAATAATAAAGGGTAGGATGAAGTGGAATGTGAAGAATCGGGTGAGAGTGGCATTGTCTACCGAGAACCCGCCCCAGATTCATTGGACTAGGTCGGTGCCGATATAGGGGGCGGCTGATAAGAGGTTGGTGATTACTGTGGCGCCTCAGAATGATATTTGTCCTCATGGTAGGACATAGCCGACAAAGGCTGTAGCCATGACTAAGAATAGGAGGATTACGCCAATGTTCCATGTTTCTTTGTATAAATAGGAGCCATAATACAAACCTCGTCCGATGTGTAGGTAGATGCAGATAAAGAAGAAAGATGCGCCATTAGCATGTAGATTTCGGAGGAGTCAGCCGTTGTTTACGTCTCGACAGATGTGGGCCACAGATGAAAATGCGAGGGATGTATCAGCTGTGTAGTGTATAGCTAAGAATAGGCCTGTAGCGATTTGGGCGATTAGGCAGACTCCTAGGAGGGAGCCGAAGTTTCATCATACAGAGATGTTGGCTGGGGATGGGAGGTCAATAAAAGATCCATTAATGATTTTAAGAAGGGGGTGGGATTTTCGGATTGTTGGGGCCATAAGTTTTTGTAGTTGAATAACAGCAATAGCTTTTCAAGCTATAGGTCCAGGTTAAAGCCCTGGCAGAAATACATGATTATAGAAATTTGTTTATTAGTGGGGTTATTAGCTGTGGCTTCTAACCCTTCTCCCTATTATGCTGCATTAGGTCTAGTTGGGGGTTCTGGGGTTGGGTGTTTGGTATTAATTAAGGGGGGGGTCAGCTTTTTGTCTCTAGTTTTGTTTTTAGTATATTTGGGGGGAATAATAGTGGTGTTCGCTTATTGTGCTGCGTTGGTAGCAGAGCCTTATCCGGAGGCGTGGGGGAGTCGGGTGGTAATAATTTATCTTATCGTGTATAATTTTCTGCTGTTGGTTTTTTGAGGTATACAAAAAGAGCATGGGGATACAAAACTTTTATATTCCGGGGCTGGATTGGAGGTAGTTCATGGTGAGTGGTGGGGAATCGGAAATTTATTATGTGACGGGGGGTGAGTTTTGTTCTTTGGTGGGTGGGCGTTGCTGTTAACTTTATTTGTAGCTTTAGAGGTGGTACGAGGGTACAAGTGAGGGGGGACCTTACGAGCTGTAAGATTGTTAGTGCAGAGATTAAGGTAATAAAAAGAATTGATAAATATGTTTTGATTAGGCCGGTTTGTGAGATTCGAGTAACTTTAATAGGTTGCAGTTGTGTCTTTTCAATATGGTCTGGGCCAAATTTTTTTAATAAGATTGACTCAATTAAGTGAGTGATGATTTGTCCGGCTGAGTTGAGGATAATATCTGAGGAGGTACGGTGAACAATTTGATTATAAAATAGAGGATCATATTTTTTTGATGCGGCATAATTTGTTGGAGGGGTTGTTCAGAATGTTTTTGCAAGATCATAAGCAATAGCGAAAGCTAAGAGTGTAATAACTAGGGCTGCCAGTTTTATGTAGGTGGGTATAGTATGAGTAATAGGATGATTTGGGAAAGTAATATTAGAAATTAAAAGACCGGCTAGAACACTTCCGACAGCTAGACGAGTAAGTGAATTTAATACACGGGTATCATTTTCATCATACAAGAGGACTGGGGTTGTTCGTGGGTAAAATATTGAGGCAAAATAAATTAGGCGTATACTGTAGATGGCAGTGAAAGCGGTGGCAATAAGGGTCAGTATGAGTGCCATAGAATTAGCGTATGATGTACTAGCTGCTTCAATAATGGCGTCTTTAGAATAGAAGCCGGCAAGGAATGGGATACCCATCAGGGCAAAGCTACCAATAGAGAGGCAGGTAGTTGTTATTGGGAGGGCTTGCTGGAGACCCCCCATTTTGCGGATATCTTGTTCATCATTAATAGAGTGAATAATGAGGCCGGAGCATAGGAATAACATAGCTTTAAAGAAGGCATGAGTGCAAATATGAAAGAAGGCAAGATAGGGGGAGTTAAGTCCGATTGCAACCATCATTAGTCCTAGTTGGCTGGAAGTGGAGTAAGCAATAATTTTTTTGATATCATTTTGAACTAAGGCGCAAGTAGCAGCAAAAAATGTAGAAATAGCACCCAGACAAAGACAAATTGTAAGGGCTGTTTGGTTTTGGGACAGGAGGGGGTGAATGCGGATAAGGAGAAAAATGCCGGCTACTACTATTGTGCTAGAATGAAGCAGAGCAGATACGGGGGTGGGACCTTCTATTGCTGAGGCAAGTCAGGGGTGAAGACCAAATTGAGCAGATTTGCTCGCTGCAGCAGCAATAAAACCGATAAGAAGAATTGTAGAGGGATATATCGAGAGAATAAAGGGGAGTTCTACTGATTGGGCATTTTTTATTAATCAACAGAATGTAAGTAGGAAGCCGATGTCCCCGATACGGTTGTAAAGGACGGCCTGTAGTGCTGCTGCAGCGGCGTTACTTCGAGCATGATATCAGCCAATTAATAAAAAGGATATAATTCCTACACCTTCCCATCCCACAAACAAAAGGAGGAGGTTTCCTGCGGAGACAAGCGTAATTATGGCTAATAAAAAGATTAACAGGTATTTAAAGAAGCCCCCAATATTGGGGTCAATGTGCATGTATCACACAGAAAATTCTAGGATACTCCATGTTACGAGAAGTGCAATGGGAATAAAGAGAATAGAATATTTATCAAATTGTGTTGTTAGGGAAAGATTGGTGAGTCCAAAATCAAACCATTTTAGATTAGCTGAAGTGTCCATCTGTCCTTCAGACACAAAAAGTAGAAGAGGAATAAGAGAAACAAAGAACGCATTTTTTACTGCGTTTTTAGTATTTAGGTGGAAGGTTTTAGATTCGGGGTTTGTTAGGGGATAAACAATTAGGAGAATAGAAATGATTATTGTGGCAAAGGCTATTGCATTTAGTGTAAACATGTCTTATATTAGTGTTTGGAGTAATACAAGTATGAGCGAGCCATGGAATTGAACCATGGTGGTGAGGAATTAGCAGTTCTCATTACTCCAGTCGGGCTCGGTGGACAGGAGGGGTTTAACCCCCATTTCTAGAATCACAATCTAGGGTTTTTCTTAAACTATATCCACAGAAGATTAGTTCTGGTTTAAGAATAAGCAGGAAGCCGGGTAAAATATGTAATAATAGTAAAAGGTGCTCTCGAACTTGGAATGGAAACAGTGTTTTGATATGAGTGGGGAGAGAGCCTCGTTGGGTTGATCAAAGAACATAAAGGGTATATGCAGTTGTAAAGATTAAATTAAGGGCTACTATCAGGAAGGCAAGGGGGGATCAATTATAGAGCGAAATTATGATGAGGACTTCACCTGCAAAATTAATTGATGGGGGTAAGGCTATATTAAATAGAATAGTTGTTAATCATCAAGCTCCGGCAAGAGGAAAAATAAGTAGGGCTCCTCGGAGTAAAATTATTGTTCGGCTATTTGTGCGTTCATAAGTAGTATTAGCAAGACAGAAGAGAGCTGATGAGGTTAGGCCATGGGCGATTATCATTGCTATTGCCCCTGAATAACTTCAAGGGGAGGAGATTAGGGCAGCAGCAACTACCAGATTTATGTGGCTTACTGATGACATGGCAATTAAGGATTTTAAGTCAGTTTGTCGTAGACAGAGAAGTGCTGTGGCTAGAATACCTAAAATAGCAATAAGTATAATAAATAGTGTCTGATTAAGGGTATCTTCTTGGAGTAAAGTAGATGTGCGAAGAATCCCATAACCCCCAAGCTTTAGAAGAGTTCCTGCTAGAACTATAGAGCCTGCAATTGGGGCTTCTACATGAGCTTTAGGAAGTCATAGGTGGAGGCAGTACATAGGTAGTTTAACAAGAAAAGCGGCGTTGTAAGTGGCTCAGAACAGGCCGGGGTAGCTTGTTGAGACTTGGGTAATGCTTAGGGTATGAGTAAGAGTAGGCAATAAGGAGCCATGTGTAGAATAAAATTTAATAAGCCAAATTATTAGTGGAACTGCCCCCAGTATAGTATAAAAAGCTAGGTATGTGCCGGCTTCTAGACGTCGTTCTTGGGCGCCTCATCGTGTAATAATAATTATTGTGGGTACTAGAGAAGCTTCGAAGAAAATAAAAAAAAGTATGAGGTCTGCGGATGTAAAGGCTAGTAGGGTGGTGAGTTGAAGAAATGTACTATTAACAATATAAGTTCGTTGCCGGTTAACAGGTTCTAGATACATTTTACTTTGACTGGCTAGTATGGTCAAAGGAAATAATCAGCATGTCAAGATGGCTAGGGGCCCTGAGATTTTATCAATAAAGAGTAGAGAATTAGAAAAGTTAAAGTCTTGGAGGAAGATTCAGGACATTGAGAAGAAGGCAATAAAGAAGCCTTGAGAAGTAATTAAGGTTCATAAATACTTAGGGGGTGCTAACAAAGTTGTAAAAAACACGGAAAGTCAGGCAGAAATAATTATTAACATTGCAGGAGATTAAGGGTTTTTAGGTTATCATTACCGTGAGAGCGAGCAGTGGCGACTATTAAAGATAACCCTAATCCCGCCTCACAGGCGGATATAGTTAATATTACTAGGGGGGCTATGAGGGGGGTGATTGATAGTTGATTGGGTCAGAGGCTGAGCCCGATAAAAATGGTTAATATTATACCCTCCAGACATAGGAGGGCTGATAGGAGATGTATGCGGTGGAAGGATAAACCTATAAGTACAATTGCAAATATTATAATTAAAAGAAAGGTCATAGAGGTACTATGGATTTAAACCATAATTAGTTGAGTCGAAATCAGCTGTCTTTTTTGGACTAGCACCTCATTCAGCTCATTCAAGGCCCCCTTGGAGCCATTCGTAGATGAAGCCGAGGGTTAACAAGATAACAATAATTGAGGCTCAGATAATGGCTATGAGAGGATTGGGGAGTTGAATGGCTCAGGGGGTAGGAAGAAGCAAGGCAATTTCTAGGTCAAACAGGAGAAATAAAATGGCTACAAGAAAGAATCGTATGGAGTATGGGAGTCGGGCAGATCCTAGGGGATCGAAGCCACATTCATAGGGGGAAAGCTTTTCTGTATCTGGGGTAATAAGGGGTAGTCAGAAGCTCACGGCAGCCAGGATAATGGAGAGAAGAGAGGCGATGAAGAAGAATAGCAACATTACTTTCTCTTGGGTTTTAACCAAGACTAGGTGATTGGAAGTCATCTGTACTAGTTATACTAAGAAAATATGAGCCTCATCAATAAATTGATACATAGAGGAAAAGTCAAACAACGTCTACAAAGTGTCAATATCATGCGGCGGCTTCAAAGCCAAAGTGATGTTGTGAGGTGAAGTGAAAAAATAATTGACGAAGAAAACATGTAATAAGAAAGATTGACCCAATAATAACATGCAGACCATGGAAGCCAGTTGCTACAAAAAAGGTGGTCCCGTAAATTCCGTCAGCAATGGTAAAGGGGGCTTCGTAATATTCTATTGCTTGAAGGAGGGTAAAATAGAGACCCAGCGTAACTGTAATAGCTAAGGCTTGGAGGGCCCCCTTTCGGTCAGCTTGCATAATGCTATGGTGGGCTCAAGTAACTGATACCCCAGAGGCTAGAAGAACTGCTGTGTTAAGAAGGGGAATTTCGAATGGGCTAAATGGGGTAATTCCGGTTGGGGGTCAGCATTCACCAACTTCGGGGGTTGGAGCAAGACTGGCGTTATAAAATGCTCAGAAGAAACCAACGAAGAAAAATACTTCAGAGGTAATAAATAAGATTATACCGTAGCGAAGTCCCTTTTGTACTGGGGGTGTATGATGACCTTGAAAGGTGCCTTCGCGAATTACATCTCGTCATCATTGATATATAGTTAGGAGTATTAGGGTGAGGCCTATCACTAGAATAATAAAGTTATTAAAGTGGAATCATGCGGCAAGACCTGATGTTAATAAAAAAGCGGCGGCGGCTCCCGTTAAGGGCCAAGGACTGGGGTCAACTATGTGGAAAGCGTGAGCTTGGTGGGCCATAAGTGTTTTCTTGGAGATACAGGCTTAGAAGTAAAACAAAGACGTAGGCCTGAATTATTGCGACTGCGATTTCAAGAATAGTTAATAAGACAAGAACGGCAAAGGTTAATATAGAAGCTGTAGGGGACAAGGAAAAGATTGCAGACACGGCTGATGAAATCAAGTGAATAAGAAGGTGTCCGGCAGTGAGGTTAGCGGTAAGTCGGACTCCCAAGGCCAGGGGGCGGATAAATAAGCTAATAGTTTCAATTAAAATCAAAACGGGAATAAGTGGGGTAGGTGTACCTTCTGGAAGAAAATGTGCTAGTGAGTGATTAAATTGGTTGCGGAATCCCACAAGAACTGTTGCGAGTCAAAGGGGGAGGGCTAGGCCGAGATTAATGGATAGTTGGGTTGTTGGTGTAAATGTATATGGGAGCAGGCCTAGTAGATTTATGCTCAGGAGAAACGCTATTAAAGAGGTGAGAAGGAAGGCTCATTTGTGAGCTGGGGGATTTAAAGGTAAAAAGATTTGCTTAGTGAATGTGGTCAAGAATCAGTTTTGTGAAGTTAAAAGACGATTATTAACTCACCGGGTGGAATGTGGCGGGAATAGGAGTCATGGAATTAGCATGGCTAATAGAATTAGGGGGATACCTAATGAGGTTGAGGAGGCAAATTGACTAAATAGGTCTATTGTCATGGTCAGGTCCAGGTAAATTTAGTTATTTTTGTATTTTTGGCATTTGGTTCATTTAGATTAGTGTGCCCTAAAATTTTGTTTGGTGCCAAAGTTAAGAAAATGAATCATGCAAGAAGGAGATAAAGAAGTCAGGGGTTTGGATTAAGTTGGGGCATGTCACTAAGGGTGGTTGGAATCACCTATCTACAGCTTAAAAGGCTGTCGCTAACCTACAGCTTCTTAATGAGGCGTCTTGGGCGGTATTAATTCAGTTTAAAAAGTCAGGAACTGGTAAGGCTTCTACTACAATTGGCATAAAACTGTGGTTTGCTCCACAAATCTCAGAACATTGGCCATAATAGATTCCTGGGTGGGGAATAAGAAAAGAAGTTTGGTTGAGTCGGCCTGGAATTGCGTCCGATTTTACACCTAGCGCAGGGACGGCTCAGGAATGGAGGACATCTTCAGCGGTAATTAGGACTCGTGCGGCTGTTCCGATTGATGTTACTATTCGGTTATCTACTTCAAGGAGGCGGAAGTGCCCGGGTTCTAGATCTTTGGTTGGGATTATGTAGGAGTCGAAGTTGAGGTCAGTAAAGTCAGAATACTCATAACTCCAGTATCACTGGTGTCCAATTGTTTTGATGGTTATATCGGGGTTACTAATTTCATCTATCAAATAAAGGATGCGAAGGGATGGGAGGGCAATTACAATGAGGATAATGGCCGGCATAATTGTTCAGACCATTTCAATTTCTTGAGCATCAATTGTATTGGTGCTGGAGAGTTTTGTCGTTATTAAAACAGAAATAATATACAGGACTAATATACTGATTAAAAGTACTGCTATAAGGGCATGATCATGAAAGTGGAGGAGTTCTTCTATAATTGGTGAGGCTGCGTCTTGGAAGCCGAGTTGGGTGGGGTGTGCCATAGAGGAATACAAGAGTTTAACTAGTAATTTTGTCTTGACAAGGCAGTGTTATTGTTTAACTAATTCCTCAAGAAAGTGACAGAGAGGCTATGTGTCTGGCTTGAAACCAGGGTATGGGGGTTCAATTCCCTCCTTTCTCGTATTAATTTGATGGAGAAAGTTGATTCTTCAAATGTGTGGTAGTGCGGTGGGAAGCCCAGTAGTCACTCGATATTAGTTGAGGTGAGCTCTGATCCGGAGAAGAGGCGTTTAGCGGCGAAAGCCTCTCAAATAATAAACATCATTATTACTACGGCTACTAGGGAAATTAGAGAGCCCACGGATGAAACTGTGTTTCATAGGGTGTAGGCATCAGGGTAGTCTGAATAGCGGCGAGGTATTCCAGCTAGACCCAGAAAATGTTGTGGAAAAAAGGTTAAATTTACTCCGGTGAATATGACTACAAAGTGAATTTTAGTTCATAATTCATGGAGGGTAAAACCTGTAAAGAGAGGAAATCAGTGAACAAACCCGGCCATGATGGCAAAGACTGCCCCTATTGATAAAACATAATGAAAGTGGGCTACTACATAATAAGTATCATGAAGTACAATGTCAATTGAAGAATTAGCTAAGACAATTCCAGTAAGTCCTCCAACTGTAAATAGGAAAATAAACCCAAGGGCTCAAAGTATGGGGGCTTCCCATTTAATAATTCCCCCATGTATAGTAGCTAGTCAACTAAATACTTTAACTCCGGTTGGGATAGCAATAATTATTGTAGCGGATGTGAAGTAGGCACGCGTGTCAACGTTGAGGTCTGTAGTAAATATGTGATGGGCCCAAACAATAAACCCTAAAAGGCCGATGGATAGTATAGCCCAAACTATGCCCATATATCCGAAGGGCTCTTTTTTGTTTGAGTAATAAGCAACTACATGGGAAATAATGCCGAAGCCTGGGAGAATAAGAATATATACTTCTGGGTGGCCAAAAAATCAAAACAGGTGCTGGTAAAGAACGGGGTCCCCTCCACCTGCGGGATCAAAAAATGTTGTGTTCAAGTTTCGATCGGTCAACAATATTGTAATACCTGCTGCTAGAACTGGGAGGGATAGAAGAAGTAGTACAGCGGTGATTAGTACAGATCAAACAAAAAGGGGCGTTTGGTATTGCGTAATTGATGTGGGCTTCATATTAATAATTGTTGTAATAAAGTTGATGGCCCCCAAAATTGATGAAACTCCGGCCAAATGAAGAGAAAAGATGGCCAGGTCTACAGAGGGTCCTGCATGGGCAAGGTTTCCCGCCAGGGGAGGATAAACAGTTCAGCCTGTGCCTGCTCCGGCTTCAACCGTGGAGGATGCTAGAAGAAGAAAGAAGGAAGGGGGTAAGAGTCAAAAACTCATGTTGTTTATTCGGGGAAAGGCCATATCAGGGGCCCCAATCATGAGTGGCACAAGTCAGTTTCCGAAGCCCCCAATTAGAATGGGTATAACTATAAAGAAAATTATAACGAAGGCATGAGCAGTAACAATTACATTATAAATCTGGTCATCACCTAAGAGAGTTCCAGGTTGGCTGAGCTCTGCTCGAATAAGCAGGCTAAGAGCTGTACCAACTATTCCGGCTCATGCACCAAAAATTAAGTAAAGGGTTCCGATGTCTTTGTGGTTCGTAGAAAAAAATCAGCGGGTAAATATCACAGGTAAAGTGGCCGAGTAGGCGGCGGGTTGTAGCCCCGAAGACAGAGGTTTGAGTCCTCTCTTTACCAGGCTCTGGGGTGTGAACACGTGCGGTTGCAAACCGCAAAACGCAGGATAATACCTGCCGGGGCTTCTCCCGTTTACAGAAGCGGGAGAAGTAGAATGAAGCTCGCTGGATAGAGTGTTTAGCTGTTAACTAAAATTTTACGGGATCAAGGCCCGTCATTCTAGAGGGCTTTATCTTAATTAAAGGGTCTGAGTTGCATTCAGGAGATGTAGATTAATATTCTGCAAGTCCTACAGAAACTGAAGGGGTTTAACCTCCGCTTAAGGCTTTGAAGGCCTTTGGTCTTTACTAGCCTAAGTTTCTATAAAAAAATTAGGAGGGTTGTGGTAAGTGGGAAAAAAATAAGTGCAAGAGTATTTATAATCGCGGTAATTGGGAGGGATTTGTTTGATGTTCGTCAAAAGGAAAATGAATCGGGGGTGTTAGGTGGGAGAGTCAAAGAAACAATATATGTTAGTCGGAGATAAAAGAATAGGGCTAGTAAAGAGGCTAATATAATTAGGGCGGCAAGAAGGTTAGCATTTTGTTTTACTAATTCTAGGGTAATAATTAATTTGGGGGCAAAACCTGTTAATGGTGGGAGTCCTGCTAGGGAGAGGAGAATGAGTAGTGTAGAGGCAGTCAGGGAGGGGGTTTTTGATCATGAGGTAGAGATCTCCGACATTTTTGTGGTGGAAAGGGTTATTAAGGATAAAAATATAGAAGCCGTTATAACAATATAAAGAATAAAGTTAAATAGGGTCAGGCTCGGATTAAATTTTAGAACAATAATTATTCACCCCAGGTGACCAATTGAGGAAAATGCTATAATTTTGCGTAGTTGAGTCTGACCAATTCCCCCCCACCCTCCTACAAGAATAGAGGTAAGGCCTAGAATAATCGTTAGGTCTAAATTAATTAGATGAGAAGTTTGGAGAAGAAGTGTTATAGGGGCAATTTTTTGTCAGGTTGATAAAATTAATCCTGTAGACAGTGAGATGCCTTGTAAGACTTCGGGCATTCAGAAGTGCAGGGGGGCAAGTCCAAGTTTTATTATGAGAGCAATGGAGAGAGCATTCATTGGTAGGTCAGAAATAGAGTCAATATTTCATTCTCCGGTTTGCCATGCATTAATGAGGTTGGAAAATAAAACTAAGGCGGAAGCAGCAGCTTGTGTAAGAAAATATTTTGTAGCAGCTTCGATGGCTCGTGGGTGGGGGATTTTTGTTATGAGGGGGATAATGGCGAGGGTATTGATTTCTAGGCCAACTCAGGCAAGGAGTCAGTGATAGCTCGAGAGGGTAATGGTAGTTCCGATGGCAAGGCTTAGTAGAAAAATCGTTAAGGCAAGGGGGTTAATTAGTAAAGGAAGGATTTTAACCAACATTGTTGGGGTATGGGCCCAAAAGCTTATTTAGCTGACTTTACTAAGGAGTAGTATAAAGGAAGTACAAAGGGTTTTGATCTCTTAGGTATAGGTTCGACTCCTATTTCTTTAGAGGAAGTGAGGGGGTTTGAACCCCTATTAGCCTCCCTATCAAGGAGGTCCTTAGCTTTCAGGCACACTTCCAGGGTAGGGGGGGAGTAAATAGGAGGGAGACAGGCATAGAAATATGGAAGATAATTAGGGCTAGTGTGAGGGGGAGAAAATTTTTTCATACAAGGTGTATAAGTTGATCATAGCGGAACCGCGGGTAAGAGGCTCGAACCCAAAGAAAGCAGAGGGAAAGGATAGAGGCCTTAGTTATAAGAAAGGTTGTTGAGAGTGTCAGTGATGTTAGGCAAGATCCGAGAAAAATAATAGTGGATAGCGTATTTATTATGAGGATGTTAGCATATTCTGCTAGGAAAAATAAGGCAAATGGCCCGCCTGCGTACTCAACGTTGAAGCCAGATACTAGTTCAGATTCACCTTCTGTCAGGTCAAAGGGAGCTCGGTTGGTTTCAGCTAGGGTGGAGACAAATCATATAAATGCTAGTGGTCAAAGGGGAAAAATCAATCAAATATATTGTTGTAAAATACTAAAGGCGGAGAGAGAAAAGCCCCCTGCTAGGAAAATAGTACATAGGATAATTAAGGCTAATGTGACTTCATAAGAGATAGTTTGGGCAACAGCTCGGAGGGCCCCAATTAAGGCATATTTAGAATTGGAGGCTCAGCCTGAGCCTAAGATTGTATATACGGTTAAGCTGGAGATGGCAAGAATAAATAAAATACTGAGGTTAAGATCTGAATATGGAATGGGAAGGGGAAACGGAGTTCATATAATTATAGCGAGGGTCAGGGCAAGGGTTGGGGCAAGGATAAATAGAATTTGAGAGGATGTTGATGGACGAATTGGTTCTTTAACAAATAGTTTGAGCCCGTCGGCAATGGGTTGAAGAAGACCATAGGGTCCGACTACATTCGGGCCTTTACGATGTTGTATATAACCTAGTACTTTTCGTTCAATGAGGGTTAAAAATGCGACGGCTAGGAGAATTGGGGCAATATAAAGAAGGGGGAGGAGGTATATTAAAAGAAATTTCATAAGTTAGCGGGGGGATTTGAACCCCCGGTTGAAAGGGCTTAGATCTTTTGCATAACCGAGCTCTGCCACGCTAACTACCTTGATCTGCGGTGCAGTATTAGGTCTAGACTAATTAAGATATATTCATTAGTGAAGAGAATGGCTTGTTTTTGCATTGGCCATGTTGTCCCGATCCTTTCGTACTAGGGAAAACACTTTATAGATAGAAACCGACCTGGATTGCTCCGGTCTGAACTCAGATCACGTAGGGTTTTAATCGTTGAACAAACGAACCTTTAGTAGCGGCTGCACCACTAGGATACCCTGATCCAACATCGAGGTCGTAAACCCACTTGTCGATAGGGGCTCTTGAAGTAGATTGCGCTGTTATCCCCAGGGTAACTTGGTTCGTTGATCAATAAATTGGATCATTAAACATCAGTTTGTTGATTCTTAGAATTGTGGTTCATAGATAAAGGCGTTGGCCTATTCGTCGTGGAGGTTAATCTTTTCTCCGCGGTCCCCCCAACCCAAAACTAATATATAATTTTCTTAGGCTATAGTGATATAAGTGCGTAGAGGTATATATTGAGTTTAAAGCTCCATGGGGTCTTCTCGTCTTATATAATAATTCCCGCTTCTTCACGGGAAGATCAGTTTCACTGATTGGAGAAAGGAGACAGTATAGCCCTCGTGATGCCGTTGATACAAGTCCCTATTTAAAGAACAAGTGATTATGCTACCTTCGCACGGTTAGGGTACCGCGGCCGTTAAACTTTGTCACTGGGCAGGCTGGACCTCTTATATTTGATCAAGAGGCGATGTTTTTGGTAAACAGGCGGGGCTAAGGTTTGCCGAGTTCCTTCTTTCTCTTTTAATCTTTCCTGTAATGTGCTAGTGTAAGGTTAACGTGGGCGTTTATAGGGTTTTCTAGATTAATGTTACTATAATGAGACATTTACGTTAATTACCAATGGTGGGTCCATTTTGGTCTATACTTACATTTTGGAGAAAGGCACTTTCTTGTTACTAGTTCTAGCATAATTACTTTTATAAAATTATAAAACAGTTCAGTAGTAGTGAAGGGTTAAATAGGTATGTAGAAATTGGGGGAGAGATAATGGTTAAGCTTTAACGCTTTTTAGAAGGTGGCTGCTTTTAGGCCCACTTTGTTGGGGTCTCCCACTTTTACCCGGTGTTAGAGGTTGTACCCTGTTTCAAATAAGCTGTGCCTTATTTGAATAGCTCTTAAATTTAGGGTTATGTTTAAGTCACATAAAAATTTAAGGTAGAGCTAAAACTCTTTTCCTGAACAACCAGCTATCTCTAAGCTCGGTAGGCTTTTCACCTCTACTTAAAAATCTTCCCACTCTTTTGCAACAGAGACGGGTTGGCCCTTTGGGCTGTTTTGAAGTAGCTCGCTTAGTTTCGGGGTGTCAAACTAAAAGTTTCGTTTTGCTTGGGGGGACTAGCTAGACCATGATGCAAAAGGTACGAGAGTTTATCTCTGCTATTTTAGGCTTTAAAATTATTTCATTTATATTTCATCGTTCCCTTGCGGTACTACATCTGAAGCGCTTAGAAATTTTTTGATCGCCTGTACTAAAATGTTAAAATGTTTTGTTTGTAGGCAGTAGGATTGAGAGGTTATGCGGGTAAAATTTACGGCTAGATTTTAGGCTCAAAATGATCTGGGTCAAACAGATATCTATCCGGTGTAAGCGGAGAGCTTTTATTAAGCTACATTTTGTTGTAAGCCAAGTGCACTTTCCAGTACACTTACCATGTTACGACTTACCTCTTCTAAAAGTAGATAATAGGTTAAAGATCTGGGTGGGGAAATATCGAAGAGGGTGACGGGCGGTGTGTACGCGTCCCAGAGCCGGGTTAAAAGGAACACTCTATTTTCCTTTTACTACTAAATCCGCCTTCATGACTAGGATTTCACATAGTCTTTCGTATGTTCTAAATTAGAAATTGTAGCCCATTGCTTTCCGTTCCGTGAGCTGCACCTTGACCTGACGTGTTGATGAAAATCATTGGGCCTACTATAAGCGTTCACATGGTAGGCTTTCGACGGAGGTATACAGACTGAAAAGCAAGGAATGGTTAGGTATAGCGGGGATCATCGATTATAGAACAGGCTCCTCTAGGTGGGTGGGACACCGTCAAGTCCTTTGGGTTTTAAGCATTGCTCGTAGTTCCCTGGCGTTGGATGGTGTAAGTTAATTGTTTACGATTGGGCATAGTGGGGTATCTAATCCCAGTTTGTCTTCCCAGTTGTCGTGGATTCAAGTTTAATTAGGGTAACTTTCGTTTATGGTTTTCTTAATAACAAGCTTATCACTACTAAATATTAATTTAACCCTAATTGTTGGGGGCTTTAATCACGCTTAACGCCGGCGACTATCAGCTTGGGCCCCACGGTGTAGCCGCGGCGGCTGGCACCGGGTTAGCCGGCCCTCTTTTCTCTAACTAAATCAAGCTATCGCTTATATTTAAGATTTATCACTGCTGATTACCCTTGGGGGTGTGGTGAGACTAGGTGTTATGGGCAGGGATTGTGCCTGATGCCAGCTCCTTCTCCTGGTGTAGGTTAAAAGGGCGTTCTCACTGGGGTGCTGAGACTTGCATGTGTAAAATGAGAAACAGATGATAGTAAGGCTAGGACCAAACCTTTGTACTCTTAGAACTTTTTAGGGTTCATCTTAGCGTTTTCAGCACTATACTTTAAAATTAAGCTATAAGAGTACAGGGCATAATTTAAATAGAATGCCGGCTTTGGGGGCCGGTAGTAAAGGTTAAATTCCTTTTGCCTTGAAGCCCTGAGCAGGGTTTAGGCTGCAGTCTCCGGCTTACAAGACCGGTGCTTTAGTTTAAGCTATCGGGGCTTAAGCTTTTACTTGGACTTGCACCAAGAGATGCTGGCTCCTAAGGCCAGTGGATGGCTCTTTTCCTTTAAAAGC